GCGAGGAGACCTTAGGAAAAGTTGCTAAAACAAACGGGGGAGGAGGATCGACCCGTTCAGTAGAATTCCGAAGAAAGACTGTTGGCAGCAGGTGGAGACATTTCTTTGGCCCTTCTAAAAAAAACAAAAAAAGAAGAAAGAAAAGAAAAAGAAAAATGCGGGCAGGGTGGAGCTCGGCAGAGGGTTCGAGAATAAGGTAGGGTCCTGTTCTTAAGATTCAGATAATCAAAAGTTCCAAACCTTTATGTATGCACCTCCGTACAAGTGCTGCGTACAAGTTCCGGTCAGGATGATTGGGAAAGATCAAACCAATTTGAACCGCTCACATCACAGTAGTAGTAGCGTAAAGGCCGTAAGCCGGGGGGCGGCCATAACATAAAGCTATTACTTTCACACCTCTCTCTCTTTTTAGATATCTATAGATAAAGAGAGAGATCCGCTGCGTGAGCAACCCGACTGTGCGTTACATGTGCTCTAGAGGCTGCACTCCATCTTTCTTCCCCCTTTTTCTTTCTTTTTATTTGGAAGACGGGCGTTGCGTTTGGTTCGAAAGGCATGGTTTTCAGTATGTCTCCAGATAGGCCCCCACTAGTCCGGCTAGCTAGTGAGTGGTTCTTTCGGGCGGGAAGCAGGCCGGGCCCTACGGGCGGGCATCCCCCGCAACGCAAGCAGCATTGTTCGCCACCACCCGAGAAGCAAAAGATTCTAGAGTCCAGGCTGAAAATACATGCATAGATAGTGGTCTAATGACAAGGCCGACGACGGAAGCTCGGGACGGAGCCGTATGATGCGGAAGTCTCACGTACGGTTCCCTGAGAAGGGAGTGGCTACCTACTGGAGCTTCGACCAATCACCACTGGTCAATTCCGCTTTGGGGCCACCCCTTACTCTACCATTATTATAGGGGTATGGGGTTCGAGACAAAGAAAGATCAAGGCAGCATATCAGCTTTTCCTTTATACTTTACTTGGATCTGTTTTTATGCTATTAGCTATTCTGTTGATTCTTTTCCAAACAGGAACCACCGATTTACAAATTTTATTAACCACAGAATTTAGTGAGCGGCGCCAAATCTTTCTATGGATTGCTTTTTTCGCCTCTTTCGCCGTCAAAGTGCCTATGGTACCAGTTCATATTTGGTTACCCGAAGCTCATGTAGAGGCACCTACGGCAGGATCCGTCATCTTGGCGGGAATTCTTTTAAAATTGGGAACCTACGGCTTTTTAAGATTTTCAATACCCATGTTTCCTGAAGCGACACTTTGTTTCACTCCTTTCATTTATACTTTAAGCGCGATTGCTATAATATATACTTCCTTGACCACTTTAAGACAGATCGATCTTAAGAAGATCATTGCTTACTCCTCAGTAGCTCATATGAATCTGGTGACTATTGGTATGTTTAGTCTGAACATACAGGGAATTGGAGGTAGCATTCTACTGATGTTAAGTCATGGACTGGTTTCTTCAGCCCTTTTTCTATGTGTTGGTGTTCTATATGACCGACATAAGACTCGACTTGTTAGATATTACGGAGGTTTAGTGAGCGCCATGCCGAATTTCTCTACCGTTTTCTTCTTTTTCACTTTGGCCAATATGAGTTTACCTGGTACTAGCAGCTTTATCGGGGAATTTCTCATCTTAGTAGGAGCTTTCCAAAGAAATAGCTTAGTAGCCACATTAGCAGCGCTTGGGATGATTTTAGGCGCGGCGTATTCCCTTTGGCTATATAATCGTGTGGTTTCTGGGAATTTAAAACCGGATTTCCTCCATAAATTTTCCGATCTAAATGGTAGAGAAGTTTTCATATTTATACCTTTTCTTGTTGGAGTTGTTTGGATGGGTGTTTACCCCAAAGTGTTCTCGGACTGCATGCATACATCCGTAAGTAACTTAGTGCAACATGGAAAATTTCATTGAGAGGAATCAGCAAAGAAAAGAAAAATGCTCAATGAAGCGCTCAAGAGACCCTACATCCTTATTGAGCAGGGCTAGTCAGCGCCTTCCCTTAATGAAAGACGTGGTAACCGTCTTGACTTTAAGGATGAGGGGAACGTCTCTTTCAAAGCTTTAGTGCGGTTTCAGCGGTTGTCGTTTAAAGTATGCCGTTTTGGTGGTATGACCTCACCTGACACATTAGCGGATTCACCTCCAGCATCAGTTCCATTCCAAGTGTGCCTTCTGCCTCGACAACACCAGAATGACAAAACAAAGCCATTTCTGGAATCTAGTGTTAGCCAACGATCGCTGGGACGCAGTGCATCAGCCAAACCCATTTGACGTGAGGTTCCTTTCTTCAAGGCCGATTTGGGGGTCTTTTTCGATAGTTCACCCCGACAAGTGTGTATTCAATCCGCTTCACTCACATTACAAGCGCTTCCTGAATTACATCCATCCTTGACAAGCGTTTGAGAGTTCTAGCATGACGACGGCCTTAAGGGAAGGCGGTAGGTGGCCACGGTAAGCAGCTTGTCCAATTGTGCATGCATTATAAAAGTTCCATTCGTTGTGACCCGGGCACGACGTTAGAGCGAGCTCGCCCCGAAGTACACAAAATACCGGCTGGTACAAAGCAGGTCAGGAAGCTTGACATGACAGAAGTTCGAGTCGAACCAGACTAGTAGATAGTGGGGCGATTGGGAGTGAGGATTCGTTTCACTATGTTCAACTCATTCGGTAAGCCTCGTAATCTATGTGAAGGTTCGTAAAAACAGTGAAAAAAGGAATCCTAAAGGAGTAGGAGCTAGCTTGAATTGAAGTGGAGAAGACAAGATGGACTGGCTATCGACTTTGCTAACGAATGAGACTCTTCTTCAATTTATTGGGGCGTACTTCATACTACAGCAGGCCGCAACCGTTGGGGAAAGCCTACCAATGAGGTACACTTGGGGTCAGAAAGCAAGGAACTCCTTTGATATCGGCTTCAAAGCTTTTTCACTGAAATCCAAACCAGGAAATGAGAACCAGTACCACACCCCGTACTGGCACTACACACCCTCCCGAACGAACTGATTCCAAGAAGGTTTCTCATTCGCTTTCCTTGATTTGAATGTCTGACTTAGCTTAGGAAAGCAAGTGAGAAAATACTCGGAAGAGACACTTCCTTAAGGAGTTATAAAAGCCAGACAAAGAATCTCGTATGTGATGTTAGAGAGCATGCTCAGGTTAGTTGGCGGAGGATACTCCGATAACGAATTCTGCCTCTTTCTTTTCCTGGAGCGGAAAAAGGGTTAAGGAATATCTCAGAGCTGATGCGCGATCTCCTCAAAATTGTTAAAATGATCCAACGTGCTCGTCATGAGAAAATGGTTATCAAGCTTTGCCAGTTTCATGATTGCTTGTAGTTTTCTTTTTTCCGGGGCAGTGTACTAAGGTACAAAAAAGAATGCCCGTATGTCGGCAGGATTTTTCGAGTTCGAGAAAAGGTCCCATCCTTCAAATCATGATTGGGTCGACCAGGCCAGATCATGAGCGAATAGAAAAGAAAGATAGAATGCCCTTTTCGACCCGAGTCAAAAATTGATCTAGTAGTGTACGTAGTTTGATCAATTTATCCCTGGAAAGTTTACGTAGTTTGATCAGTTTATCCCTGGTTTTTAGGATTTCTATTCTATTTTTGTTGCTGGGCCTACTTGTACTTGTCTTTCTGGGCATTTTCCAGGCCCCCCCTTTTTAAAATAGGAATAGCTCTGGGGGGTCGAGCCCTCGCCTATACTTTAGGCAAATTAGGCCTACCGATGGGGCTTACCTTGGCCATAGGGGTTTTTACGAAGGGCCTCATTACAGAAGCCGGAGTCTCAGAAGTACTAGCGGGTCCTCTTCGCATGATGCCCGCAGGGTCGGATTCGGTGGGTAACTCTGGCGGTTGGGAAAAATACCTCAACCTGCCGTCTGATTCAGAAGGTCAGGGGCAGGGCATCGAAGGGGAGCCCACTTCTAGAAAACGAGACCGAAGCCCTGATCCCGTAGAGGACGTCGGTCCTTCCTCGGGAAGGCGACAAGTAGATTCGGAAAGTAAAAATCTTGTGGTAGGCCCGTCACAGCAGGTTCCATTATCGGACTCAAGCACATGTAACAGTTTCGAGGAGCGTGTGCTTCTCGAGCCCATGCCGGATTCGTCATCCCCCTCGGTAGATGAGGCGATAAACGCCGGGGCACCCAACCCCCCTGCCGAGGCACCCCACGGCCCCCCCCGCTTATGATCCTAACACGGATCCTCTCCGTGTGGAGACAAAAAAAGGCGGAAATGACCCTTTTTGTAAAGGACCGATTAGTTCACTTTACCGAAAGAGGTTGGAAGCCATGGCAATTCTCACGGACCCATGACCACTATATGGAGGTATCCTCCAACATCGTCAAAAGTTTGGAGCTAGACTCTGTCTCTGAATACGAGGAGTTTCTTCTCGCTTTTAGAAAGGACCCCAAACTCTTAGAGAGCCTTTTTACTAAGTGACTGGCATTTCTTTTTCCCTTTCTTTCCGTTGGTCAACAACCAACAAAACAAAATCGTTTAGTTCTTCACTACTCGTACAGGAAGGCCTCTCTTTCTGTATGGGGGGAATCAAAGAAAGGCAATCAGAGAATGTTTACACTCCATTTTCATTACGAAGATGTATCACGTCAGGATCCGTTGCTCAAACCGAATCACGCCAACGTTATGGAAGTTCCTGGATCGTGTAAAATAAGAGTAGTACCAAAGGCAGCACCTTCTGATTTCATAATCAAAAATGGAAAATTGGCTATGGAGATTCCGTGCGGGCAGAAATTAATACAGACACAAAGGGCTTCGACAGGAAAGTCGTTTCGATCCAATCCATTCTTGGGGTCAAATAAAGAAAAAAAAGGATATGTCAGTGACCTAGCACGGCAAAGCACTCTCCGAGGTCATGGAATGTCTCATTTTTTGGTAAAAATCTCCGCAGTAATGTCTCTGTTAGATTTTCCGGTCGAAATACGGGAAAAGTCCATTCAATTCTTGATGGAAATGGAGTTTTGCGAATTCTCCCCGGAACTGGAAGATCATTTCGAGATCTTCGAACATATTAGGGGGTTCCATGTCACTATTTTAACTTCGGCCAACACACAAGATGAGACTTTACCACCGTGGAGCGGCTTTTTTCAAAAAGATGAGGGGGAAAGTCAGTAAGATGTCGGAGAAGCAAAATATACGAGATCGCAAACGTAGATTGCTCGCGGCTAAGTATGAATTGAGAAAGCTTTCTCAATTTGTAAAGATACCGATCGATCTAGTGATATGCGGGACAAACATCGAAAGTCTCAGGTGACTGAAGAACTCAGCGACGAGTTGACAAAAGAAGCCCTAAAAATGGACATGAACGATGTTTTGATGGGCATAAAGAAATCGTCTTGGTAGCATCAAACCAATAGAACAAGGGTTAGCTCTGCAGCTGGTCTACAAGCAAGGTAAGTAGGTCCATGCGAGCGGCCCGGATGTACCTTTTAGCCGCGAGGGGAACCGGGTAAACAAAGTCGCGATCAGAATGAATGGTAGTTTGCTGGGCCTGTTGCTCCCGGAGGCGCTGGTTCGAATCCAGTTCGTGACAACCACAAAGCCTTTGATCATAGAATATCTCGGGACCCCGCTGGTAAATACGGGGCTCTGGCAGCTGCACTTTCTTTTTATTTTCTTTCTTTTTCTTTTTGTTTTTTGTTTTTTGTTTTTTTATGATGCATCGAATGCTTCCTCTGCTTTCAGTAAAAATCCCATGATCGAGGCACTCTTTCTCTTATAGCGCTCTTTCCTTCCCTTCGAGCTAGCCGGAATAAATCCATTTCTTTTGTCTGTAAGAGAAAAGGCGCTTATTCCATGAAATAGGAGCGCAGCGGAGTCATGAATAAACAAGAATAGCCACTTCCTTATCTACGCTATTTACTTTCCTCCCCTCGTGGGAAGTAGCAAGAGCCTTTATCTAATCTACTATTGAACCATCTCACCTGAAAGTCAGTCGCTACCTTAAGGCATGCCTTGACTCCAAGAGCTAACTCGATGGGACTTGCTTTCCTAAAGAGAAGACGAAGAGGATGACACTGGGGATCGTTCTTACTTAAAGAAATTCCCATGAGCTGCCTTGAGCTGGTAACTCCAAAATCGATGATTCTTGGCCACTGACTTACTGCTTTCACTCAAATGCCACTGATGCGTAAGACATTGAGTTGGACTACTTTCCTTCTGGTAATGCCTTTCCCTGTGGTCACCTTGCCCTTCTACTTACCGGCTTGGCTATTTCGAAGGATTCGCTTCGGCGGGTGATTGAACTAAAAAAGAATTCTTGAAAGTGGCACTCCTTCCTTGCTTCTTACCCCGTAGCGGGAGATTTTTTGACAATCGGTCGTAGATTCCCTGGCTTGGCTAGGAACCTAGTCCTTTCTTGTGACAACAGAAGAGAAGGAATTTCCTTCTTGTCCAATACCAACTATGATTTCCACGAAATGCTAGTCGAATCCGTATGCCCAAACCACATAAGATAAGTTAAGCAGCTAGATCGATTCCAAATGATTAGTAGCTGATGCAGAAAAAAGAAGAACAGCTTCTTCTTCTATGATGACATCTGCAGCAGATTCAATGGCCTCGGTTTACACATTCTTGACTTGAAAAAAAGAGTTTGAAGGATTCTCGTCAGAAGGTCAGGTCAGAAGTGGATTCCCTTTCTGGGATACGATACTAGGCTATGATTCCCGGAGAGAGAGAGAACTCTTATAAGAAAATGGGCCTTGAGCCTGCTTCATCGCCTTGACTTGATTCGGGTAAGTCAAAGTAAGGACTTTGCTTTTTCAAATCCCAGACAGGAAGGAAGTCGAAAAAAGATCTGCTTCAGTTGATCCTGAAGCAGAAGAAGAGACCTTTTCCCCTTGGGGAATGAAAAAGATCATATTTCTAAAAATGAAATAAGACGTGTTCACTCTGTAAGAGCCCTTGGTCTTAGTCTTAAAGAGAAGGAAGCCGGCAATAGCACGATGATAGCAAAGAGCAAAGAAAGCTAAGCGCGCAGAGAGAGCAGCATATAGCGCGAAAGAGTCCAAATACAAGAAAGGCAGAGCGCGAAGCTTGTGGTCCGTTCCTTTCCCAACTATAGCCCGAAGGAAATCTTTTATCTTCTTGCCGGGAAAGAGTTTTATTACCAAGTTCGATTACCATAAGTGGAAGTTCAAACCTTATATCTCCGATATATAGGATAGAATGTCAGAAAAAAATCAATTTTGGTAGATAGTATGGCTTGACAATGTCGAGCTAAGACTATCGCGAAGTAAACATAGGGTCTGTCTCAGCCTTGACTATGGAATCTGATTTCCTAGCGACTATGTTCCCCTTTTTTCCTGCAGTCTTTCCAGCTATGGATCCTACAATTCCCTATGAAGCTCCCTGACAACCCCTTCAATCCATCTTCATCTTGGCTGGCAGCCTAGATTGAGCCCTGGGACTGATCTTCCCGTTGGCTTTACTGCAGCAGTACTCACAGTGAAAGGTCAGCGGGGGGCATA